AAGGCAACGGGTTTTGGTCCCGGTATTCGGAGGTTCGAATCCTTTCGTCCCAGGTAGATACATTGTATCAGAGTAAAAGTTTATTTTGAAAGTAACGTTATGTTTAAATGCCTAATATTGGATAGAATGTCATTCTTGTTTCTTTTATAATTTTGAATGATTCTTTTATGAATCATATCTTTGTTTTTCACAACATACAGATATTACTAAATAGATTTGTTTGTCATCAAGATATGATGGTAACATAGGTCACACCCCAGTTGAATTCAATTAATTAAAAAATAAAGTATGGCCGGATTTTTCATCCATTCAAATTAAACTTAAAAAAAAAATGGGGTAGCCAAATTATTAGGATCTCTTTATTCTAAACAAGAGGAGGGTTATTACATTCAATTAATGGGATTAAGTCTCTTAAGACAAGACTGGGTTTGGGTAAACTAAAAAATTAGGAGCAAGCGCCTAATCTGGACTTGTTTGTCTTTGTCCCTAGAGAGTATCCTTTCCCCAAAAGGTATCCTTTTTTATTTTTGTTCTGATTCAGCATTCCCAGAGCGTCGTGGGATAGATAGTTCTTAATTAGTAACAGTAATAGGAGGTCTTATTTTATTAAATATATGTATTTATTAAATATATGTATATCTGTGTATGTCCGAATCTCATTAATAACGAATCAAGTTACATATGTAACGGATCCATAATAAAGACTGTAGTTCAGTCTATCTCATAGGTACGAAAAACCCCTAATTCGTTCATCTTATCTTATTAATAAAATTCGAATCGAAAGAACAAGTACTTAAATATTCTCTTCAATCGGTCTTTTTTATCTATCTCACACAAAAAAATAAAATGGTTTTTTTTGTCAATCCATTTATCTGCTTTAAATCGTTGATGGTTCAATTCGAAAAGAAACAGATATTTTAATTTTTTTAATAAAAAGTAAAGTTAAAGTGTTGCATTCATACAATAACATACAATAATAGGTGGGATCTTGCTAAGATTGCTTCAAAAAGATTTTTGCCATCTTTGTATAGAAGAAAAAAGGGTATAGATTAATATGTTTATGTATCGACGGAACCAATGACTATTCATGATTCCATAATTGAATCAATTCCATACGGGTTCCAAATTAGAGGAATTTTTTGTTATGGTAAAACTTCGTTTGAAACGCTGTGGTAGAAAGCAACGTGCGACTTGAAGGACACGATTCGTTGTGGATTTTTATTCTTACATCCGCCATCTTTTCTATGAATGAAGGTGCTCTTGACCCGACATCTGTTCTGTTTTCACTAGAATCCTTTTTTGTTAGGTTGTAATGAATATAGTACATGATGGAGCTCGGGTAGAAAGTATGGATTCATCTTTCAGGGGGCAAGAATCTAGGGTTAATACCAATCAATAAATTGGAACAACTTTGTAAGTATATCATATATATCAATATAGAAATTGAAAGGATCCGATTCAGTCAAGTTTTTAATTCAAAAGTAAAATTTGTTGAAATTGAGAAAAGTCTTTCGATTCAAAGTGTATCACGCGGGAATCGAGCGTTTATATGATTCTTTGATAGAAAGAAATCACAAAATCACAAAAGGGGTATGTTGCTGCCATTTTGTAAGGATTAAGAAGCACCGAAGTAATGTCTAAACCCACTGATTTAAAACAAAAAAAAGGATCCCAGAACAAGGAAACACCGTTTTTTCAATTGTCTCAATAACTGGATAATAATAAAGATTAAATGAGACAAGCAAGAGGGGGTTAAAGACCATTCAAAAAATTAAATAAATTGCCTAAAGATTTTTTTCTTTTAAGCTCTTTGAGAATTATCCAACTTGAGTTATGGGTACAAATGATTTTTATTTTTCAGGAAGGAGGAAGAAAAAAATGAGTTAAATCCCATTCTAATTTATTTTATCAACTCCTTTGCCATAAATTATAATTCTATACGTAGACAAAACTCCAAATCATTTTTTCTCGAGCCGTACGAGGAGAAAACTTCCTATACGTTTCTAGGGGGGGTCTTGTTCATTTACTTAGATCTATCCCAATGAGCCGTCTATCGAATCGTTGCAATTGATGTTCGATCCCGAAGAGAAGGAAGAGATCTTCGGAACGTAGGTTTTTATGATCCGATAAAGAATCAAAGTTATTTAAACGTTCCTGCTATTCTATATTTCCTTGAAAAGGGCGCTCAGCCCACAGGAACTGTTCGGGATCTTTTAAAAAAGGCAGAGGTTTTTAAGTAACTTGGTCCTAATCAAACAAAATTGAATTAAGGAAATAAATAAATAGAAAGGGATAGTAATTCTTATATAAATTTTTGTATTTATATATATACTTTTTTCCTTTTTTGGATTCTACTGATATCTATTTTTCATTGCTTCTATAAAATCTCATGTTCTAGAACGACAAAACTCGAGTTGCTTGATCCTAGAAATATAAAATTCTGGGAGTTCCTTCAATTGGTCGGTTTTCGTTGAATACTAATAAGTAATAACCAAGGAAT